AACAAATATGGGCACATTCGTTCATAGAAAATGGGATTAACCCCCATTGCGTATTGATACTTATCGGGTATAGAATAGATCTGCTTCTCTTTTTCTTCTTCTGAACCAGATTCTTGTATTATTAGTAAACTAATCGAACAAAGCGTAATCTTTTCTCCGAAATAATCCACCGAGGGGGGAGGTACGTAGTCTATTCTAATGCAATAAAGTTACATAGTGTCTATTTTTCGTTGAGAAAGGGGTATTTCCATGGGTTTGCCTTGGTATCGTGTTCATACTGTCGTATTGAATGATCCTGGTCGTTTGCTTTCTGTTCATATAATGCACACAGCCCTGGTTGCGGGTTGGGCCGGTTCGATGGCTCTATATGAATTAGCAGTTTTTGATCCTTCTGACCCCGTTCTTGATCCAATGTGGCGACAGGGTATGTTCGTTATCCCCTTCATGACTCGTTTAGGAATAACCAATTCATGGGGCGGTTGGAGTATTACAGGGATTACTATAAGCAAAACAGGTCTTTGGAGTTACGAAGGTGTAGCCGGAGCGCATATTGTGTTTTCTGGTTTGTGCTTCTTGGCAGCTATCTGGCATTGGGTGTATTGGGATCTGGAAATTTTTTGTGATGAGCGCACAGGAAAACCTTCTTTGGATTTGCCCAAGATCTTTGGAATTCATTTATTTCTCGCAGGAGTGGCTTGCTTTGGTTTTGGCGCATTTCATGTAACAGGATTGTATGGTCCTGGAATATGGGTGTCCGATCCTTATGGGCTAACTGGAAAGGTACAACCTGTAAATCCAGCATGGGGTGTGGAAGGTTTTGATCCTTTTGTTCCAGGAGGAGTAGCCTCTCATCATATTGCAGCGGGGACATTGGGCATATTAGCGGGCTTATTCCATCTTAGTGTTCGCCCGCCCCAGCGTTTATACAAAGGATTACGTATGGGAAATATTGAAACCGTCCTTTCTAGTAGTATCGCTGCTGTCTTTTTTGCGGCTTTTGTTGTTGCTGGAACTATGTGGTATGGGTCATCAACTACTCCCATCGAATTATTTGGTCCTACTCGTTATCAATGGGATCAGGGATACTTCCAGCAAGAAATATACCGAAGGGTTAGTGCTGGGCTAGCCGAAAATCAAACGTTATCCGAAGCTTGGTCTAAAATTCCCGAAAAATTGGCTTTTTATGATTACATTGGCAATAATCCGGCAAAAGGGGGATTATTCAGAGCGGGTTCAATGGACAACGGGGATGGAATAGCCGTTGGGTGGTTAGGACACCCTATCTTTAGAGATAAAGAAGGGCGCGAACTTTTTGTACGTCGTATGCCTACTTTTTTTGAAACATTTCCGGTTGTTTTGGTAGACGGAGATGGAATTGTTAGAGCCGATGTCCCTTTTAGAAGGGCAGAATCAAAGTATAGTGTTGAACAAGTAGGTGTAACTGTTGAGTTCTATGGTGGTGAACTCAATGGAGTAAGTTATAGTGATCCTGCTACTGTGAAAAAATATGCTAGGCGTGCTCAATTGGGTGAAATTTTTGAATTAGATCGTGCTACTTTGAAATCTGATGGTGTTTTTCGTAGCAGTCCAAGAGGTTGGTTTACTTTTGGGCATGCTTCGTTTGCTCTGCTCTTCTTCTTCGGGCACATTTGGCATGGTGCTAGAACCCTGTTCAGAGATGTTTTTGCTGGTATTGATCCGGATTTAGATGCTCAAGTAGAATTTGGAGCATTCCAAAAACTTGGAGATCCAACTACAAGAAGACAAGTAGTTTGATTCAAGATTGCTTTGTTATTTTTGCTTCTATTTTTTATTTTCTGTTTGTGATTTGACATAGGCTTAGGACGCTAAAAAATATTGATTTCAATCACTGTCTTTTTTTTACCCTTGTTCTTTCTTTATCCAGGAGATGATCCAAAATAAACAGACATGGAAGCTATAATTGTAAACCACAATCAAATTTATGGAAGCATTGGTTTATACATTCCTCTTAGTATCGACTCTAGGGATAATTTTTTTCGCTATCTTTTTTCGAGAACCGCCTAAAGTTCCAACTAAAAAAATGAAATGATTTTTCATTATCTCAGTTGACGTAATGAGCCCCAAAATAGAATATTTTGGGGCTCATTACGTCAATCATTACTTCAACTAGTCCCCGTGTTCCTCAAATGGATCTCTTAGTTGTTGAGAGGGTTGCCCAAAGGCAGTATATAAGGCGTACCCAGTAAAACTTACAAGTAAACCAGATATAGAAATAGCGACTAGGGTTGCTGGTTCCATTATTATATATATATAATTTCAAGACCACAATGGATCTATGATAATATCGTTTATTTACAACGGAATAGTATACAAAGTCAACAGATCCCACTGAATGCAAAATAAGATTTATTATGGCTACACAAACTGTTGAGGGTAGTTCTAGATCTGGTCCAAGGCGAACTGTTATAGGGGATTTTTTGAAACCATTGAATTCGGAATATGGTAAAGTAGCCCCTGGGTGGGGAACGACTCCTTTGATGGGTATCGCAATGGCTCTATTTGCGGTATTCCTATCTATTATTTTGGAGATTTATAATTCTTCCGTTTTACTGGATGGAATTGCGATGAATTAGATTCACAAGAACCGCGAAGTCCGAGTTTTTCAATACAAATACAAAAAAAGTGAATAGGTCTCGTATTTTAGCTCATTTTGCTTTGGCAGTTTGACCGCAAAATTGATTTTTTTCTGTATTTCCGGAATATGAGTGTGCGACTTGTTATAATTGATCCTATTGATAGTACAGAAAAGGGATCTGTCGTCTTGATAGAGATAGTTTTACCCCGTCGAATATTCATTTGAGTATCTGGAGCACGGAATATATGAAATAGATCACGAAGTGTTCGAACTATGATTCATACTTAATATTCAAATCTCGCGGCCGGACTCAAAAAAAATTTCAAAATGAATTCTATTCTAAATAGAAAGATTTTTTCTTCTTTCAAACTCTCATTTCCTTATATTATTTATTTTGATCAAAAGACAAAGCTTTCTTTCTATTGTTATATCTGTTCTATCTAATCATTGAATAAGTTGATGATCCAATGATTCTTACTCAGGGAATCTTTGTGCTTAGTTTGAGGGTTTTATTGAATTATCGTGGTTCTAGTATGAATCTGGGGTTTCAATTGATTCATAGGGTCTTAACGAGAGAATTCCTATCAATAATAAAGAAAACAAGCAAAAAATCATATTCAAATAATAAATCAAAGCAAAGAAAAAGAAATTAGGTGGGTAAATAGAAGATTCAAGAGGCCTGGAATGATCAATATAAAGACGAATGTGCCGGCTTGAGTTTTTGGCATTCTAATTACAAAGAAAAGAAGAGCTTTTCTATTTTTTTTTACTCGTTTGTATCTTTTCTTTAGATAAGATAAGATTGAATGAAAGGATTAAAAAGTTTCAAACTTTCTATTCTCTCTCCCTTTTTTTCAGCCAGTATTTGGGTGTTTTTGTTTGAGCCGTACGAGATGAAATTCTCATATACGGTTCTAAGAGGGGGAGTCCTCGTTCTTGGTTTACCTATCTCAATAAAGTCTATGATTGGTTCGAAGAACGCCTCGAGATTCAGGCGATTGCAGATGATATAACTAGTAAATATGTTCCTCCTCATGTTAACATATTTTATTGTCTAGGAGGAATTACGCTTACTTGTTTTTTAGTACAAGTAGCTACAGGGTTTGCTATGACTTTTTACTATCGTCCGACCGTGACGGAGGCCTTTGCTTCTGTTCAATACATAATGACTGAAGCTAACTTTGGTTGGTTAATCCGATCGGTTCATCGATGGTCGGCAAGTATGATGGTCTTAATGATGATCCTGCACGTATTTCGTGTTTATCTCACTGGTGGTTTTAAAAAACCTCGGGAATTAACTTGGATTACAGGCGTGGTTCTGGCTGTATTGACTGCATCTTTTGGTGTAACAGGTTATTCTCTACCTCGGGACCAAATTGGCTATTGGGCAGTTAAAATTGTAACAGGCGTACCGGAAGCTATTCCGGTAATAGGATCGCCTTTGGTAGAGTTATTACGTGGAAGTGCTAGTGTAGGACAATCCACTTTGACCCGTTTTTATAGTTTACACACTTTTGTATTACCTCTTCTTACTGCCGTATTTATGTTAATGCATTTCCTAATGATACGTAAGCAAGGCATTTCTGGTCCTTTATAGAGAATATAGATCAGATCATAGAGATTTGGAATTCATTATTTATCTTATTAGTTTGAGGAGGAACATATAGTATTTCATTGCTACAAATATGGATTATTAAAACAAAAATAAGACATGTACTTGGATATTTCCTTTCAACTATCCACTATTCTATTATTTATTTGACATGAATGGTTGGGGGGAATTCTCCGAAGAGAAAGTGGATTATGGGAGTGTGTGACTTGAACTATTGATTGGGGCCGTGCAGAAATATTTCTTTCTCTGCTACATTAGAATTCACAACCAAATGTGTCTTTGTTCCAACCACCGCGTAAGCTCCCTACCATACAAAGGATAGGCTGGTTCGCTTGAATAGAATCTTTTCTATGATCAGAAGACCCGACCGATGTCTTGCATGAACGGGCTCCGTAAGATCCAGCAGAATAAGGAATTTGGCCTAATAAAAATTCATATGTTTTGGCTTTTTTTTACTTTTTTTCTTACATAGTACGGAAATGCATTCATTTCCTATGCATCGACCTGATTTATTATACTATTGGAGTGAAACAGGGGATCTAAAGAAGAGCAAAGGCTAGACTATATTAGTAACAAGTAAATCCTTTGTATGTGAAAAATCTTGATCTTTTTTGGGGATCAGGGCGAATCACAAGCAAGATGTGAGACAACCCAGAAAGCACTTGATCATAATCAACTTTGTAAGCCAAGCCTACTTGGGTATTGAGCATTTATTTACCTGTAAGAATTGAATTCCTTGGAATGTATAGTTTCCAATTTGTAAACTGGAAT